CACTCTATTAGATCTAATCTACTTATTCGATCTAATAAGTACCTTGTGTCAGAAGTGAGAAATTCTATGGCTCGAATCTTTAGTATTTTCTTATTTATTACCTGTGTCTACTATTTAGGCAGAATACCGTCATCCATGGTTCTCAAAGAAACCTCAGTAACGGAAGAAAGGGGGGAAAGCAGAGAAGAAACAGATGTAGAAATAGAAAAAACTTCCGAAACGAAGTGGACTAAAGAGGAACAAGAGGGATCCACCGAAGAAGATCCTTCTCCTTCCCTTTTTTCGGAAGAAAAGGAGGATCCGGACAAAATCGATGAAACGGAAGAGATCCGAGTGAACGGAAAAGAAAAAACAAAGGATGAATTCCACTTTCACTTTAAAGAGACATGCTATCAAAATAGCCCTGTTTATGAAACTTCTTATCTGTATGGGAATCAAGAAACTTCGAAGTTAGAAATACTTAAAAAAAAAGAAAAGATATTAGTAAATACAATTAAGAATAAGAAATATAAAAGAAATATAAGAAAAGATAAGAGAAGAAATATAAGAAAAGATAAGAGGAAATTCGTCCATTACCTACATATTTTAGTGCTTCTCCTATAAAGAAACTCAGAACACCAACTACATTCGTAATTCCATCAACTATTCGCCTATCAAAAACATGAGAAAATTCCGCTAATCCTCGTATACTGTTAGTTAAAGATGTTTTATAAAAAGAATCTATGTAACCACGATTATATGACCAATTATATATGATATTTATTATATTTTCTCCTAAAAAAAAAAGTTTAATAGGAGCCTTTTTTTTTAATGAATTCATTAAATTCAAATTTTTGAACGATGAATAAACAGGTTTATATAAAAGAAACGCTATAAATATTCCAAAAAGGGCTATACTGACAGAAAAAGTTGCATTTGTAACAAATTCATACCAATCCACAGAATTTTTATGTAAAAGATTTATAGATGAGTTTAACCATTTGGATAATATATCCAAATCCTTTCCTTCTTGAGTAAAAGGAATCCCAATAACTCCAACAAAAAAAGTAAATAAAACCAATAGAAGCAGCGGGAATAACATAGTATTATCTACTTCATGAGGATAGGATAAAGTCTTTGTACTATCAAAAGGGGAAATAGTCATAAAGGGTCTGGTTACATTATCATTAATTCGATATGTGTTTGTCGAAAGAAAAGAAGTACCAGCATTATTCTTGATTGGTAATAAAGTTAATAAACTCATTTGTTTTTTTTTTTTTTTACTTTCTTTACCCCATAAAGAAATGGAATGGGCCAAACTACTTGTTTTTCCACTATAATTTTGAAAGTTAATGTTTAAATATCCCTCAAAAGTTAGTAAATAGATTCGAAACATATAAAATGCTGTTAATCCTGCCGTGGAGCAAGCTAGTATTCCAACAATCTGTGAATACAACCAACTATCATTAAGAATTTCATCTTTAGACCAAAAACAAGCAAGAGGTGGAATACCACATAGAGAAAGTGTCCCTAAAAAAAAAGCAGTTTTTGTAATTGGCACATATTTTATTAAACCACCCATAAGAACCATATTTTGACTTTTATTTGGAGAATATCCAACAATAGGCTCCATTGAATGAATAATTGATCCAGATCCTAAAAACAACAATGCTTTGGAATAAGCATGAGTAATCAAATGAAACAAAGCTGTTCGATAAGACCCCATACCTAAAGCTAACATCATATACCCCAATTGAGACATTGTAGAATAGGCTAAACTTCTTTTAATATCGTTTTGAGCAAGAGCTAAAGTAGCTCCTAATAGTACTGTTATTATACTTAGCAAAGATATGAAATTCATTATGTAAGGTATAACTATAAAAAGGGGAAAAAGCCGAGCTACAAGAAAAATTCCCGCTGCCACCATAGTCGCAGCATGGATAAGAGCTGAAATAGGAGTAGGACCCTCCATAGCATCGGGTAACCATACATGAAGGGGAAATTGAGCAGATTTAGCAACTGCACCAGAAAATAATAGGAAGACACATACAGTTCCAAATAAAAAATGGACCCCATTAGTAGAAATTAAGTTATTGAATATTTCGAACAAGTCTCGAAATTCGAAACTACCTGTTATCCAATAAAGACCTAAAATTCCTAATAATAAACCAAAATCCCCGATACGGTTAGTTACAAACGCTTTTTGGCAAGCATTTGCGGCAAGGGGTCGTGTGAACCAAAAACCTATTAATAGATAAGAGCACATTCCAACTAATTCCCAAAAAAGATAAATTTGTATCAAATTAGAACTGGTAACTAATCCCAACATAGATGCATTGAAAAAACTCATATAAGCAAAAAATCTCAAGTATCCTTGATCATGAAACATATAATTATCACTATAAATAAGAACCATAACTCCGATAGTAGTGATTAATATTGACATAATAGAAGTAAGTGGATCGATCAAATAGCCAAACTCTAAAGAAAAATCATTATTGATGGTCCAAGACGATATATATTGAGAAATGGAACTCCTATTTATTAGTTGAATAGATAGGTCGGCTGAAAAAACCATAACTATACTTAATAAGAAAACACTATGAAAAGACCACATACGTCGAAGATTTTTTGTTGCCGTCGGAAAAAAGATAAGCCCTAGTCCTATTCCCATAGGAACTGGAAGTGGAAGGAGAGGTATGATCCATGCATATTGATATGTATGTTCCATAAAAATTTTTTTCTTTCAAAATTGTTTCTAATTCACCAGATCCTATCTAATTGTAAAAGAACAAAATCAAGATAGGTAATAACTAAAAAGGTTTTATTCTTAATTATTCTCAGTGTTTTTTCAATACTTTAAATATTCAAATCAAGAAGTGCAAATTGGTCAAATAACATGGAGAACTTCTTTATGAAAATGGAATACTTCGTTTTTAACTAATGAAAATTTGAAAATTAGGTATATTCTTTCAACTGGGCCTATTAATAGGAAACTTTATATTTAAAATTTTTATTAGGTCAAAGTTGGGTTCGTAAATTAGTCGATGATTTTGATTCCAGGTATAAATGACTAAAATAAACTGAGATCGAAATGGAAGCTGTTTTTTTTTTAGTAACTTAATTCTATCTTTTCACCTATAAAATTTTTTGTCCTTAGTAATATTTTCTGTAATTTTCATATACCTATGATTTTTTTATGAGGTTAGTAGCATATCATCTATGGATAGATAGATAATGAAGAAGAATTCGTTTTGAACAATAGATGTCTTTCACATCCAATGATATTATTGAAAAACCTTTTAAATTTTGAATGGCAGTTCCAAAAAAACGTACTTCTCTGGCCAAAAAGCGTATTCATAAAAGGTTGTGGAAAAGGAAGGGATATTGGGCAGCGTTAAAAGCCTTTTCATTAGGCAAATCCCTTTCTACTGGTAATTCAAAAAGTTTTTTTGTACCAACACCTAAATAATAAAAGATTCAAATAATCGCAATCGGACAAATGTTAATTTAGTGTAGAATATGACTACGAAATTTTTATTATCTAATGCAATACCTAGTAAAGCTTAATATGGAACTTTTTGACTCTTCTATTCTATAATAGGATAAAAAATACTGAAATCCTGAAAGCAATATTTTGTTGCGAAATAAAAATCCCCACCTCAGAAATGATAAAACATAAAACATACTCAAAATAAACTATTTGAAACCTTCTATCTGGTGGGGGTTTTTATTTCCCCCATCTCCCCTTTTCGCACAATCTTTTTTTTATGATTTCCTAAGATAGGAGGTAGCACTTTTTATTTACAAATACAACAATGGAGAGCATAAAAGACCTGAACAAACCTCACTATTAAGTTTATTAAGTTCACTAATTTGGACATTTACTAAAAAAAGTTCCGAACAGTTAATTAACGCATTAAATCTCGACACTTGAATAATAATAGCTTATTATTATTTTAAGTAAGCCGCTATGGTGAAATTGGTAGACACGCTGCTCTTAGGAAGCAGTGCTTGAGCATCTCGGTTCGAATCCGAGTGGCGGCACATTCTCTTCTAAAAGAGATACAATAAGTCCTATAATGAATTCAATTCCGATACCTTATTTTAAAAATGGATATGATATTTTTTACTGTCGAACATATATTAACTCATATTTCTTTTTCCCTTGTTTCAATTGTAATTACAATTTATTTGATAAGCTTAGTAGTCGATGAAATGATAGGACTCTCTAATTCTTCTGAAAGAGGTCTAATAGCTATTTTTTTCTGTATAACAGGATTATTAATTATTCGTTGGATTTATTCACACCATTTTCCATTAAGTGATTTATGTGAATCATTCATTTTCCTTTCGTGGAGTTTCTCGATTATTCATATGTTTCCATATTTAAAAAACAAAAACTTACGCGTAATAACTGCACCAAGTGCTATTTTTACTCAAGGATTTGCCACTTCGAGTCTGTTAACTGAAATGCATCAATCCACAATATTAGTACCTGCTCTGCAATCCCAGTGGTTAATGATGCATGTAAGTATGATGTTATTGGGTTATGCAGCTCTTTTATGTGGATCATTATTATCAGTATCTCTTCTAGTCATTACATTTAGAAAAGATATCAAAATTTTTGCTAAAAGCCATTTATTTTTTACTGAGTTATTTGACTTTGGTCAGATCCAATACATGAATAAAAGAAGGAATGTTTTACAAAGCACCTCCTTTGATTCGGCTAAAAATTATTACCGATCACAATTGATTCAACAATTAGATCATTGGAGTTATCGTGTTATTAGTCTAGGGTTTATCTTTTTAACTATAGGGATTCTTTCCGGAGCAGTCTGGGCTAATGAGGCCTGGGGATCATATTGGAATTGGGACCCAAAAGAAACTTGGGCCTTTATTACGTGGACTATATTCGCGATTTATTTACATACTCGAACAAATATAAATATGAAAGTTGCAAATTCTGCAATTGTAGCTTCTATGGGCTTTATTATAATTTGGATATGCTATTTTGGGGTCAATCTCTTAGGAATAGGGCTACATAGTTATGGTTCGTTTCAATTAACATCTACTTGAATAAAAAAAAAAAAGAATAAAAAAAGGCCTACCGATTAGAGATAGAAAATAGCGTAAATAAAAATCTACGAAATCTTAGTTGAAGTCGTCAAGAGCCGTTTGAATCAATACAATACTTGATTCAAATGGCTCTCACAAAGGCTAAATAGATCCAGTTAAAATTCTTTTTCTATTAATGAGTTAATTAAAGTTAATAAGTCAAAAATTTTTCTTTTTTATTGTATAACGCACAATAAAAAAATAAATGGATTTTTTTATACAAAAATTATCTATAAAAGTATTTACCTAAAATACTTTGAACCTTATCAACTGATAATGAAAACACGAAATCCGGGTAAAGACCAATACCTATTATGGGTAGAACGATGGAGATCGAAACAAATAATTCTCTTGGTCCCGAATCAAAAAAATAGGAATTTGGAACAGTAAATAGCTTGTATCCATAGAACATCTGGCGTGACATAGATAATAAATAAATAGGAGTTAATATCATCCCCATTGCCATTACACAAGTAATTAGTATTTTTGTCATTAAAAGATATTTTTGACTAGTAATTAGTCCAAAAAAGACTATCAATTCCGCAACAAAACCACTCATGCCCGGTAATGCAAGAGAAGCCATCGATAATATACTGAACATGGTGAATATTTTGGGCATTAAGATAGCTATCCCGCCCATTTCATCGAGATAAACAAGACGGATTCGATCATAACCCGTTCCTGCCAAGAAAAAAAGCCCAGCACCAATAAAGCCATGAGAAATTATTTGTAAAAGAGCTCCGTTGAGGCCCGTATCAGTAATAGAGCCAATTCCTATAATTATGAAACCCATATGAGATACAGAAGAATAGGCTATTCGTTTTTTTAAATTACGTTGGCCAAGAGATGTTAAAGCTGCATAGATTATCTGGATCGTACCCACTATTATCAACCATGGAGAAAATATCGAATGAGCGCGGGGTAATAATTCCATATTGATCCGAACCAACCCATATGCTCCCATTTTTAATAAAATTCCAGCTAGAAGCATACAAGTACTGTAATGTGCTTCCCCGTGGGTGTCTGGTAACCAAGTATGTAGGGGTAGAATCGGTAATTTGACAGCAAAAGCAATAAGAAATAAAATATAGAATATTATTTCCAATGCCACAGGATAGGATTGATTAGCTAATATTTCAAAATTTAATGTTGGTTCATTGGAACCATATAAACCGATCCCCATAACTCCCATTAACAGAAAAATGGAACCTCCTGCAGTGTACAAAATAAACTTGGTAGCTGAGTATAGACGTTTCTTTCCTCCCCACAAGGATACAAGTAAATAAACAGGAATTAATTCTAACTCCCACATGATGAAAAAAAGTAAAAGGTCTCGGGAAGAAAATGATCCTATTTGGCCACTATACATTGCTAACATCAAGAAATGGAAAAATCGTGAATCTCGAGTAACTGGCCAAGCCGCTAAAGTAGCTAAAGTAGTAATAAATCCCGTTAATAAAATGGGTCCTATAGAAAGTCCATCTATTCCTAATCTCCAGTAAAAAGAAAAAAAATGTATCCATTTATACTCCTCTGCCAGTTGTATTAAAGGATCGTCGAATCGGAAATGATAACGGAATGCATAGGTCATTAGAAGGAGTTCTAGGATACATATACATATAGTGTACCACCTTATTATTTTATTTCCTTTCTGAGGGAGAAAGAAAATAAAAGAACCCGCAGATATCGGAAAAGCTACAATTAATGTTAACCAAGGAAAAAAGTTCATGGTAAAGATAAGATACACTTAGACCATAAAAAACCCATACTAAAAAAAAGAAATAGAAACTATATATTATTTTGAGCACGGGTTTTTGTCGGTAAAAAATGGATTAGTGCTATTTTTTTTTGAACGTATCAATAAGCTAGACCCATGCTACGAGTTGTTTCATGCCATAAATAAACCCGAACACTCAAGAAATCCGTTGGACAAGCGGATTCACATCGTTTACAACCAACACAGTCTTCTGTTCGTGGGGCGGATGCTATTTGTTTAGCTTTACACCCGTCCCACGGTATCATTTCTAATACATCTGTGGGGCAGGCTCGAACACATTGAGTACATCCTATACATGTATCATAAATCTTTACTGAATGTGACATTGAATCTCTAAATTTTTGAATGTCATAAATTTTCAATCTAATAAACTTGTACATGAATCATGTATTTAGATATCAGATGAATCAATGATTTACCAAAATTTTTATACAAAATTAATTTATGGATCAGCTTATACAAAAGAGTAAAGATACTTTTATTGAGTACATCTTCGTAAACAGGAATATGAACCTATATTTAATATCATACATACTAATTGGACTTACTGAATAACAATTTTTTTATTTGCGTTGATAAAGATTCAAATTTTGGAATGCATATTATTTATTCAACAAATTTGATTGATTGGTGCGAGTTGATTTTCTATTACGATAAATTGAGGAAATAATTGCTGGTCCAATAGCTGCTTCAGCGGCTGCAATAGCTATGACAAAAATGGAGAAAATATCTCCTACTAATTGGCGGCTATCAAAAAAATCAGAAAATGTTACGAAGTTTATATTAACTGCATTTAGGATAAGTTCAAGACACATAAGGGCTCTAACCATATTTCGGCTCGTGATCAATCCATAGATACCGATAGAAAATAAATAGGCACTCAAAACAAGTACATATTCGAGCATCATTGACCGACTCCTTATCAATCTTGATTCATTTCAATATGAACAACAACTCAACTTATTCTATTGACTAGAATCTAAAAAGTACGGAACAAGGACAAAGAAATATATTTCTAATATTGAGAATAGGTAATAGATTGAATTAAAAGCATTTCTTATCTTATCTATGCTATGAACGTTCGAAAGCTTTATTACTGACGAGCTACCGCAATTGCACCTATCAAAGCAAATAAAAGAATTATTGAGATGAGCTCAAATGGAAGAAAAAAATCTGTTGATAAATGAATCCCAATTTGTTGACTATTACTTATCAAATCCTGTTCTACAATATGGTTTGATCTTGTAGTCCAAATAATCCCGTACCATGAGGTATCTGGAATAGTAGTAATTAGTGAAACAAAAATACTTGTACAAACCACTGAAGTAACTCCATCTCCAACAGTCCACAACTGGAAATCTTTGTAATATTCTGAGCCATTAATAAACATCACAGCAAATATGATTAAAACATTTATAGCTCCCACATAAATAAGAAGTTGGGCAGCAGCTACAAAATGGGAATTCGATGAAATATAGAATAAGGATATACAAACAAGAACTAATCCCAATGAAAAGGCGGAATAAATTGGATTAGTAAATAATACTACTCCTAGACCTCCTAATATAAGACCTGATCCCAGAAAGATTAAAAGAAAATCATGTATTGGTCCCGGTAAATCCATTATATATAATATAAAATAAGAAATAAAAAAATCGAAATGTTTCATGAACTTATTGATCGGACCAGGAAAAGTAAAATTATCGGGGATATCTATTTTTTTTTAATTGAAAGAATAAATGTGTATTGATATAGGTTCAAAAATAGGACCAATATCATTCTTTTTTGAGGTTCAATTCGGCAGTTCAAAAAAAAAAATTCCTTTATTTAGATCAAAAGATGACATTAGTAATTCTAAATTTTTTATAAAAGGGGGTTTTAGCCATTTTTTATTTGAGGCGCATTCCAGATTGTTCGAATTGTGTAATCGTCAATTAATGCCAATGGTAAACGACCCAAAGCAATTTGATTATAATTCAATTCGTGACGATCGTACGTAGAAAGCTCATATTCTTCAGTCATTGATAAACAATTTGTGGGGCAATACTCAACGCAATTACCACAAAATATACAGATTCCAAAATCAATACTGTAATTAAACAATTGTTTCTTTCGGATCCTAGTTTGTAGTTTCCAATCAACAACAGGTAAATTTATAGGGCATACGCGAACACATACTTCACAAGCAATGCATTTATCAAATTCAAAGTGAATTCGACCACGGAAACGTTCTGATGGAATTAATTTCTCATAAGGATATTGAATCGTTACAGGTAAACGATTTGCGTGGGATAAAGTAATCATAAAACCTTGACCGATATACCTTGCAGCTCGTACTGTTTGTTGACCATAATTGATGAAACCAGTTACCATAGGGAACATATCGTGAATAGGTATGAATAATTTGATGATTGTTTCCTTCTCTTGTTTGAGATAAGTCTACGTATAGACTCGCATGGTTAGAGTGAAAGGAGTTGGGAAGAAGTTGTTAATAATAAATTACCGAGAGAAATAGGTAAAAGAAATTTCCATCCAAGATTTAATAATTGATCCATTCTCAGCCTAGGTAACGTCCATCTTGTTGTAATAGGAATGAACAAAAACAAATAAGTTTTAACTAATGTAATCAAAATACTAATGATTGTTCCAAAGACTCCGCCTGCTTTTTCAAAAAGTTCAGGAACGAATATATATGGAATAGAGAGATTCCAACCGCCCAAGTAAAGAACTATTACAAAAAATGAAGAAACTAATAGATTTAGATAGGACGCAACAAAAAATAAACCAAATTTGATACCTGAATATTCGGTTTGATAACCTGCTACTAATTCTTCTTCTGCTTCTGGTAAATCGAAGGGTAACCTCTCACATTCTGCTAGGGAAGCAATTAGAAAAACGATAAACCCTATCGGTTGACGCCACAAATTCCACCCCCACAAACCATATTTTGACTGTGCTTCAACTATATCAACTGTACTTGAACTATTAGATAATCATAGTCGATGATAACATTACTGTTACTATCGCTATTACAGAACCGTACATGAGATTTTCACCTCATACGGCTCCTCTAGGAGCCTAAATAAATTTAAGGACCGGGTTAGTATTTTTTAACGCCATATACTTGTATGTTAGATAGAGTCAAAATATATGGAAAAGCCCCGAATTAGCCCAATGTAATTCCGTCTGCTATAAAAAAAGTATTTCTGAATTAATCTCATCCTTTACTTTTACTTTAATTGTAAAAATTTCAATATTTTTTGAGTAATAACTTACTCCGTCAATAAAATACTCCTTTTAGTAATATATATATAAATATTTCAACCCAGGATTTTCGATTACGAAAAAAGCATTACATACATATTCCATTACTTCATCACTCATTACAGGACTTTTATCCCTCTGAATCTAACTATATTAAAGAAAGAGTCGCTCTTTTTTATTGGAATTGCATTCTTTCTAGTTTGTTCGTTCCTGTTCTTCTTTTTCTTCTTTCTCAAAAACGGAAAAAAGGGGGTCTTTTCAAAAAGGATTCTTTCGTTCCTGATAGTTTTTTTTCGGTGGATAGGGGCATACTCTGGATCGGAATCGTGGGAAGTACTACCGGATCATTTCTACCAACTTAAAGCCCCAATGAGTGTTCCTTTTATGCGGAAATGCTTTTTTGTATAATTTGCATAATCTCTATTACTAATCCTTTGTGTACCTTGGTATTTCTAACCACCCACTCATTTTTTATCAACTCACTATTATGGTAATACATACAAACGATAGTGAAAAACCCATAAAGTTGGTTGTTATTTTAAACCCGCTTCAAGTCAGGATGGTCAATCAACCGATCTTGGGATAAACAGTGTGAATTACTTATGTTTACTTATGTTTAATCCTTATACATAGGAAATGAGACTTACTATTTTTACTGCAAATTTCGAAGCTGTTTTCTTTCACTCATAGAACTATCTGATTGTGTTCATCAGTCGGGTTAATGAACAAAAAAAGAAAGCTATTTCTTTAATAACGAAAAGAAAAGGACAATAGGGAAAATGTTTCAACGAATCGCACGTAGAGATATTGATAACACGCATAGAGTTAATGGTATTTCATAACTAATCGATTGAGCAGCAGCCCGTAAACCACCTAAAAAAGAATATTTATTATTTGATCCATATCCTGACATAAGAAGTCCAATTGGAGAAATACTTGAAATGGCAATCCATAAAAAAACACCAATATTGAGATCGGCTAGAACAAGATGATAGCCAAAAGGGATTACTGAATAACTTAATAGAATTGATATGACTGCTATGGATGGTCCGATATTGAATAAATAAGTATCGCCTCTAGATGGAAGAAGATTTTCTTTGAAAAGTAGTTTTGTACCATCTGCTAAAGCTTGGAGAATTCCAAAAGGTCCAGCATATTCAGGTCCAATACGTTGTTGTAGCCCCGCAGCTATTTCTCTTTCTAACCACACAATTACTAGTACACCTATTGTGATTCCTACTATAACAGTCAAAATCGGAATAAGCATCAATATGATTTCATACACATCTTTTAAGGATTCCCATTTTGAAAAAGCATTGATATCTTGTACTTCTGTTCTATCAATTATCATTTCAACGATCAACTTCTCCCATAATGATATCTATACTACCTAGTATCGTCATAATATCAGCCAATTTCATTCTTTTAACTAACTGAGGAAGAATTTGCAAATTGATAAAACCCGGTGGTCGAATTTTCCATCTCCAAGGAAAAATTCGACCATATCCTAGCAGAAAAATACCCAATTCGCCCTTTGGGGCTTCGACTCTCGCATAAAGTTCTTGTTTCGACAATTCAAAAGTAGGAGAGGTTTTTTTACTAATGAAGCGATATTCAAAATCATTCCATTGGGAATCCCTTACTTTCTCAAAACATCGTATTTCTAAATTCTCATAAGGTCCTCCCGGAATTCCTTCCAAAGCTTGCTGAATAATTTTGATAGATTCCTCAATTTCACTGATCCTTACTAAATAACGAGCTAACGAATCTCCTTCTTTTTGCCATTGGACTTCCCAATCAAATTCGTCATAACACTCATAATGATCAACTTTACGAAGATCCCATTCTATTCCGGACGCTCGTAGCATTGGGCCCGATAAACCCCAATTTAGTGCTTCTTCTCCACTCAAAATTCCTACTCCCTCAACACGTTCTAAAAAAATAGGATTCCGTGTAATAAGTTTTTGATATTCCGAAATTCCGGTTAAAAAATAGTCGCAGAAATCAATGCATTTATCTATCCAACCATGCGGTAAATCAGCGGCAACTCCTCCGATACGAAAAAAATTATGCATCAATCTCATACCAGTAGCAGCTTCGAAGAGATCATATACTAATTCTCGTTCTCGGAAAATGTAGAAGAAGGGAGTTTGTGCACCAATATCTGCCATAAAAGGGCCAAGCCATAATAAATGAGAAGCTATACGACTTAATTCTAACATAATTACTCTAATATAACTGGCTCGTTTAGGTACTTGAATATTCCCTAACTGTTCCGGTGCATTTACGGTTATGGCCTCGGTGAACATAGTAGCCAAATAATCCCAACGAGTTACATAAGGTAAATATTGTATAATTGTTCTATTTTCTGCAATTTTTTCCATTCCTCTGTGTAAATACCCCAATATTGGTTCACAGTCAACAACATCTTCACCATCTAGAGTAATGATGAGTCGAAGAACGCCGTGCATTGATGGGTGTTGAGGTCCCATATTTACTATCATAAGTTCATTTCTTATAATTGGTACATTCATAGGTTGTTCCTTGATTCATTTTTCTAGGAATTGCAGAAAACAAAAAGAAATTCAGCAAAAGTCATGATCCAATAACCAATAAATTGAATTTTAGTTCTTGAAATTAATGAATTTTGGGTTCCCGAATATCCAGTCGATCAATTAATTCTTTATAACGTATTCCATTTTTTTTTGACAAATAAGCCAGCAGTCGTTGACGTTTTCCCAGAATTTTTTTTAGACCTCTCTGAGATAAATAATCTTTTCTGTGCAATTCCAAATGTGAAGTAAGTCTTCGGATTTGCTGCGTGAAATTTACTACTTGAAATTCAACGGCTCCTTTGGTTTCTTCTTTTTTTTCTTGTTTTTGGGAAATAACTGAGAAAACGGAATTCTTTAGCATAAAAGTAAATCCTCTCCAACTTTTTTAAAATATGAATTTTATGGATCAGTAATAATAATGTTGGACATTTTAATTTGGTAGATTTTTTTTTCGTTCTGGGCTTTTGAATTTGATCAAGATTTTGAAAATCAAATAACCATTAATAATCCAACTCCGTTTTTTATTTGATTCATTCTTTAGATAGAAAAAGGGTGGAACTCAGAACATAAAAGAGAGAAAAAATTAAACTTTAAATAATCCAAAAATTTTGATGAATTATGGATCGAATTGATATATTATTGAATTAGTATTCATGTATTAGAATAGAATATAAGACAATACGTGTCTACGTCTGTTTAGTTTTTTCTGGTCGATATGTTACAGAATAGAAATCAAAATATCCTATCATGCATTTCATACATTTAGAATTGTGAATACATAGGTATTCTTAACATACTGAAAGAACTCCCAGTATTAGTATTAAACCAATAACGATTCATAGAAACTAAATCTTCTAATTGACAAGTCGGCCAAAGAAAAAACTTTAATCTATTAAGACGGTTGCTTTCAACCAAAAATGGACCATAAATTTTTACATTGTTTCCGTTGCCAAATACCATATTTAGATCTATACCTTTGGTTTTTTTTGAATTAAAAGAAATTAAAATTCTTAACTCTTTGCGACGGCTTGGCGATAAAATAGTTTCAAGAACAAGTAAACTGGAATTTTTTATGTCTCTATTTCCAAGAATTTTTTGCTCTTTTGCAATGGATTTTGAAAAATCCTTTTTTTCTCGATACCTTAGATTAGGTTGATAATTAGTCTTCTGAAATAATGAAATCCGTATGGTTTGATACATAAGAAATTGTCCAGGATTATTTATAGACATACGAACTGGTTCAATAAAAAATATCCCCCTTTGCATCCATTCTGTAACATACTTATGACTCGGCATTATATCTAGATTTATTGTTCCTCTTTGAATAGCGGATAGAGCGCTTTCTCGTGGATTTCGCAAGCTAAGCAGGAGACAATATACTTTGATATTTTTCATTATTGTTATATTGAAAAAAAAAGACCATCTCAATTGAACAAGCAAATGACTTGTTAGTACAAAATCGAGGTCTTCCTCTGTATTGCTTTCGTTTATACGTTTTTTTATGTCTGATTCCACACTATAGTCTAAAAAATCACCATAGTCTGAAACATCTTTTTCTTGGTTTAAGAGAACAGATCCAAGATTCCATTTTTGCTTTAGAGTGATATTCTTTTTTTCACTCAAACTTTTCTTTTCATTAAAATTTAAAAGAAGTGATTGGATTGGTATGCTCCACAGTTTTAATTTATATACATTATAAAGCAGTATCAATTCTGGTAAGAACCAAAGTTCTTTATTCAAAATAGGAAATTCTTCGTTCATTCCCAGCCAATCGAAAAAGCTTTGAATCCTTGGGTGGGTTTGCTCAGTTTGGCGAGTCGTCAAATCAAAAAGACCCCTCTTATCGATTTGTTCAATTAGTTGATAATTACTTATCTTAGTATTCTTGGTATTAGTCTGGATCCAGGCTTCAATATTGACCCTTTTTCTAAGACACAACTGGATAATTCTGTAATAAAAAACGGATTTATCCATATCTGTAATAGCTTTTTCGCCTAAAGAAGTGTTATCTCCTAGCGTAAAAAGTTTTCTTTTATTTGTGTTGTAATTATAGGATATTTTTTGGTTATTGTTTACCTGTGATGGTAAAAAAAAAATAGATGAGTTCTTCTTATTTTCAGAATTAATAGATTTATATGATAAGAGATCATATCGAGAATTTTTTTTTAAATTCCCTTTGTGATTTGATAATGAGTTTAATCCATAATCATGAATTTCCTTTTCGTAACGAATTAACCCATCGTTTTCATATAAATCCCCTTTTGATAAATCCTTATTTTCATTTTGGTTTATAGAGGGGCTATTTTTGTTCTTTTTCCATTTTTTTGGTACCAATCCAGACCATCTAATATGAGATATATTATATTGATAATGATTCTGTAACCAGCTTTTCCATTCATTTATTCCATAAGTAAGAAGTTTCTTATCTGTTAATTCCGAATCAAATATTCCTTGTACTCCAAAATCATCCGTTATTTTATCTTTAAGAAAAAGAGCTGTTTCATGATATTGACGTGCAGATCTTAATCTTAAGTTGTATAAGTTAAAAATGCGGCTTTGTGATAATTTATACCCTACAAAGGCTTGTGATAAAGAGGATAAGTTAAAAAACAATTTTGAATTTTTATTACTAATATAAAAAGAGGACTGTCTAAAGTTTCTAAAGTCAATTTTTGTTTCTTTTTTATTTACTTCATTATTGCACGTGTACTTATCCATTTTTTTTTTTTTTGATTCAAAATCAAAAAAAAGTTGTCCCTTGATCCTTATTATATTAATAACTAGGACGATAGCAATGTATATTCTTTCAAAAAAAAAAATTATAAAATACTGCGAGTTAAAGATTAATCGAGTCAGTCGGTTTTTTACTATTTGACAAATAATTTGTATTTTTTTTACTTCTAATCTTTTTATGCCATGCCGCTTTTTGTTAAACCTGTTATTTATCTCAGGAGTTCTAATTTTTTTTTTCTTGTCTTTTATTATTTTTTCTAGTTGATTTCTGATTGTACTTGTTCTAATAGTCATATCTTGCATTTTTTTTTCTGTTAGCAAATGTTTTGTCCAATTTTTCGATCGAGTTGGAATGGGCGATTCGTGAATTATTTGATTATTTTTTATCAAATCTTTGTCATTTTTAGTTTCACCCCCTTCATCTAGCTCGCTCAACCCAAATAAAAAAATTCTGCTTTTTTTTGAGGGGTTGTTTATTAGTCTGTTTAGAACTAGACCACTTTTGTTAATCCAGTTTTTTAGTTCTTTTAACATTTTTAAAATAAAAAAAAAAATTGTTTTAAATTTTCTCATTTTTTTTATGAGTTCTTTAAAAATGGGTACAAAAAAGGAAGGCTCTTTTTGGGGTGAACCAAAAGGCTGTTTGGTTGTCCTCCCCCACACAGTTAAAAAACAATTTTTTTTTTTATTTTTCAATCGACCCATTTGAGGGAATTCAGGTTTCGATCTATGCCAAGGTTTCAGATAGAAAGGAAATAGGATCTTTATCTGAATACCTTCACTTAACCAGTTTTTCGGCAAGTCTTTTTCGGATAGTTCAACACCACTATAAGTGCATTTAACATGCGTTTCCTTATTCCAATTTTCGAAATCCTCGGACCATTCGGGAAATTGAAATAATAAGATACGGCCAATATTTTTAGCTATTATCAATGAGGGTAATATAATATATTTCCTAAGAATTGATTTTATTATTAATATACAACTCCTTGTTACTTGAGGAGTTAGAATACCATCTGGAGGTTCCTCCGCTATTTCAATCCCTATTGTTGCTTCTCTTTTATACTTCTCATTTTTTTCTTTTTTTTCTGAAAGTTCAAATTCTTTAGTTTTTTTCATCCAATTTCGGAAACTGAGTTTAATCAGGCCAGAGATATCAAAATAAGAAAAGATTGATTTCTCGAGTCTGTACAAAAAAAGTGGGGAATGTACATTTGCTTGAGACAGTTTTAAAATCGGTATTTTACGCCTTTGAGCTCGTATAGAGCCCATGATTATATTTCGACGAAAATCCGATTCTTCTGCATACTGCATCAAATAAAATTCCTCTGGTTCTGCTTCGTAATTAGTATAAGTAGGCTCATTTATAGTAAAAACCACTGAAAATCTTGCTTTTCTTGACCGCATTCCAGGGTCCTCTAATACGGCTGCTTCGTATTCTCCTTCTTGCCGTTCAAACTCGTCAATTAATTTGTATGACCGTCGAGGTATTTTTTTATTAATTCCCTTTATTCCCACTGATAATGTTTTTAGTTTTTTATCATACATATTCATTATCTTTTCAAATTCTATAAAATTATTAGAAAGAATAAGACCGTGTATTTTATTTATTAAAGGAGTCTCTGGCCTTTTTTTTATGGAACTTTCACTAAAGAGTGGCGGTGACAATATGCTTTTTGTTGGTCCGCGGTAGGGACCATTTAAGACGGGATCATTTTTTTTTAGCAAATATTCTTTTTTTGTTTCATGAATACGAAATCTAGTTAATAAATCTAGACAAAGATATCTTTTTTGTAGAGCCTCTAGTCTACTTAGAAATTCATTTCTTAGTTTCGTTTTGTTTTGCTCAGTTTTATAAACCCATGTATTTTCTAGTTCATCAGAGATTGAATCTATCGATTCTACCGATCTGAAAAAATGCATCTTTCTTTCTAGCATTTCAAAAAAAGTTTTTAAACTGGGTGGGTAGGTAAAAGAAATTCTTTTTTTTTCGTTATCTTGACACGAAAAAAAAAAATATTGTGACATTTCATTTATTATACTATTTTCAAATTTATTGTTTTTTAAATATCGA